TTATGGGATATTTTACTTTTTGGTGGAATTTCACGGGAAGTATATTCAAGCTTTTCCTCAAAATATAATTTCTTTGATGCTCAGTTATTTCATTGTAGGAAGGTGATACCAAAAGGCCATAAGGCAAGATTGACAATTGTTTTCTGAGATTTTCCTTAGGAAGCCCCAACCAAAACAAGCTCTATCTCACAGTTGAATATTTGAATTGAGAGATCGGCCCTTACAGGCCGATCTTCCCTGCTCATAGAAATATATTTATATTTTTCTAGTTACTAAGCTTCATTATGCAAGTTAATAAATAATTAGGTTAAAGTGTCCCAAAAAACTAATAATACTATAAAATATTAGTTTTTGGGACACTTTAAGGGAGGGGGTGTTTTTGGGGTTTAATTTTAGCTTGATGTTCTGCGGTTGGGTGTGTGTGTATGCTAGGGGGTTTGGAAAAGTGGTGGGCAATGTGAGAAGATTGTTGGTCTGTTGTGTTGGGATCATGTAGTACCTAAGGGGCGGGTGGTAAATGGTGTGCCAGCTACCGCGGTTATACATTGGGCCTGGAGTGGAGTGGGTGAGGAGATTGTGCGTGGGGTGTGGGGAATAAGGTTGTGTTGTAGTGGAGGTTAGGTGAAATTATCTTTTTGGTGGGGCCTTGTTGTATGGGCTAGGTGTGTGGAAAATTTTTAATGAGACTAGGATTAGATACCCTATTATTGAAATCGTGTTGTTAGGTAGTAGAAGAAAGACTAGAAACCTAAAATTTTTGGCGGTCTGTTAGGCTAGTTAGAGGAACCTGCCCTTTTATGGATGGTCCTCCTTAGATTTTACTTTTTCTGGTTTTAAAGCTTAAATACCGCCGTCGGAAAATGAATTTGTTGAGGATTTGTTGGTGTAGCTGTTTGTGAAGATGACAGGTCAAGGTTTAGTTGATGAAGAAGGTGGTGAGGTGGGTTACATTGGCTGTTGGTGGTGGATTTTGATATAAAAGTGTCGATTGAAAGTGGATTTAAAAGTAAATAGTTAGAATAGTGGACTATTGGTTGGGGCGCTGATGGATGTACATATCGCCCGTCGCTCTTGTTGTTGAGATAAGATAAGTCGTAACAAAGTAGGGGTATTGGAAAATGCACCTGGTGTAGTTCAGAATATAGCTTATTTAGAGCGTTTCATTTACACTGGAGTGGATGTCACAGGAGTGATTGTTTTGATTTTGAAAGTGGGGAGAGTTAGGGGGTTTAAGGTTGATAGGTAGGATGAAGGAGGTCTGTGGTTTAGTAGTGTTGAGCGAAAAGGAGTGAGAGAGAAGAGCGGAGTACTGAGAAGGAAAAATGGAGAAACGGGAGAAGGGCTGATTGGAGTGGGTACCTTTTGTATTAGGGTTTATTAATTGAGGGGATGGATGTTTGGGGTCCCGAAAGCTTTGTGATTAATTCAAATGTGGGAGGTTTATGTTGAATAATGGTCTTGGATGTTTGGATGGGAATGAAATGTTATTTCGAAGAAGAGGATATCTGGTTTTTGGTAGAGTGGTTGAAGACTAGGGGATGATTTAGATATGAGGGTTAGAGGTGATGTTTGATTTTTATTGGGGATGAGCTCATAAAAAGGTGTTTTGTGATGGTGGTGTGTTCAGTTGGGTAAGGCTTGAGAGTAGCTGAGGTGTAGTAACTAAGGTTTTATTGAGGAAGTGGGGTGGAAGCATGATGGTTTACTGGGGAGAAATTGGCGCTGGGAAAATTTTGGCATAATGATGGAATGAGTAAAAGAAGAAAAGAATTTTTTGTGGTTGAGGAGGAGGAAAAATGTTGGGACGTGAAGTGTGAAGTTTGGAAGAGGAATTAGGCAAAAAATGTAGGGCTTTCGCCTGTTTAGCAAAAACATGGTTTTTTGGGTTGATGGAAAATCTGGTTCTGCCCGATGTTAGGGATGAATGGCCGCAGTATATTGACTGTGCTAAGGTAGCATAATAATTAGTTTTTTAATTGGGGACTGGTATGAAGGATTGGACGAGAGGTAAGCTGTCTTTTTTGGATGTGTTGAATTTTGTGTTTGTGTGAGGAGACATAAATGGTGCTAAGGGACGAGAAGACCCTGTTAAGTTTGATGTTTGTTAGTTGGGGGCTTGTGTGGTAGGGGGTTTGTGATTGAGGAGTATTTTACTGGGGCGGTAACGAAAGAAGAGGATCTTTTGGGTGAAGGATGATAAGGACGGTTGGGGATCCATGATTAGGATTGATGATAAGGGGATTAAATTACTATAGGGATAACAGCGTGAAATTCCTGGAGAGATCAGATTGATGGGAAGTTTTGCGACCTCGATGTTGAATTAAGGGGTCTATTTGGAGTAGAAGCTAAATAAGAGGGTCTGTTCGACCTTTGAATCCTTACATGATTTGAGTTCAGATCGGCGTGAGCCAGGTCGGTTTCTATCTTTAGTGGGAGTTTTGTGCCTTAGTACGAAAGGACCAGGTGTGGATTTTGGAAGGTTTTTATTAGCTTGGCAGAAGGGCAAATGTATTTGATTTAGAATCAAAATGTGGTGAGAACCAGCTAGTTGGAGCTAAAGTGGCAGAGGTTGTTTAATGCGTTGGATTTAAGCTTCAAAGATGATGTGGTCCTTTAGCTGGGAATGAAGGGGATGTGTGATGTGTTGTTGTTGGTTATTGTGATGCTTGGGGTGTTGGTTGGGGTGGCTTTTTTGACTTTGTTTGAGCGGAAGGTTTTGGGGTATGTACAGTGTCGTAGGGGTCCGAATAGGGTGGGTGTTTGTGGGGTGTTTCAGCCTTTTTCTGATGCCATGAGGCTTTTGAGAAAAGAACAGGTGAGGGTTGTTGGGAGAAATTATTTTTTGTATTTTTTGGTTCCTGGGGGGGGGTTAGTTTTGTCTTTGGTTATGTGGTTTTTGTTTCCTTTGGTGGAGGGATTTTTGGATTTGCGGTTTGGTTTGTTATTTTTTTTGTGTTGTTCGAGTTTGGGTGTGTATTTTATTATGGTGGGGGGGTGGAGTTCTAATTCTAGGTATGGGGTGCTGGGGGCGTATCGGGCGGTTGCTCAGACTATTTCTTATGAGGTGAGAATAGCTTTAATTTTGTTGTTGGTAGTTGCGTTTGGGGCGGGTTTTGATTTTGAGTTATATCGGTTTAGGTTGTGGTTTGGGGTTGGGTGGGGTCTTGTTTTTGTTGCGTGGTTGGTGACTTGCTTGGCGGAGCTGAATCGGACGCCGTTTGATTTTGCTGAGGGGGAGTCAGAGCTTGTGTCTGGTTTTAATGTGGAGTACGCGGGGGGCTTGTTTGCGTTAATTTTTATTTCTGAGTATGCTAATATTTTTTTGTTGGGTTTGGTGACTAGATTGGTGTTTTTTGGTGGGGGTGAGGTTGTTTTGAGGATGTTGCTGGTTGTTGTTTGTTTTTTGGTTATGCGTGGGACTGTGGCTCGTTATCGATATGATAAATTGATGATGCTGGTGTGGAGGAGAATTTTGTTTTCGGTTTTGATGTTGCTTGTGTTGATTTTTGGGGTGTTGTCGTGGTGGTGGTGCTTGTAAATTTTTGAATGAATGTTAGAAACCACTAGACTAACGTCTATGGAATATTTTCAAAATATTTGCTTTGGTTTTAAGCTAAGTGGTTATTGGGAGAGGAGCTTGTTTCAGGTTAGATTTGATAAGGGGAGGAGGAAGAAGAAGGAGAAGTAGAGAGTAGCGATGATTTGGCTTAGGAGGATGAAGGGGGGTTCTACTGGTTTGGCGCCTATTCAGGTTAGGAGAAGAAAGGAGATGGAGAGGAGTCAGAAGAGGAGTTTGTTTTGTGGGTTGAAGGGAGGGGGTGTTGTGTTTATGGTTGATAGTGGTAGGGTGGCTAGGATTAGGATGGATATTAGAAGAGCGAGAACGCCTCCTATTTTGTTAGGAATGGAGCGGAGAATGGCGTAGGCGAATAGAAAGTATCATTCGGGTTGGATGTGAAGTGGGGTGAGCATTGGGTTTGCTGGAATAAAGTTTTCTGGGTCTAGTAGAAGTGTGGGATATAGGAGGGAGAAAAGGAGGAAGAGGAGTGAGGTTAGGGAGATGCCAAGGATGTCTTTGTAGGAGAAATATGGGTGGAAAGGGATTTTGTCTGTGTTTGAGGGGGCTCCGAGTGGGTTTTGTGAGCCTGTTAAGTGAAGGAATATAAGGTGGATTATGACTGTGGCCAGGATAGCGAAGGGGAGTATGAAGTGGAGGGTGAAGAAGCGGGTAAGGGTTGCATTGTTGACGGAAAATCCTCCTCATAGCCATTCTACGATTGTTGGTCCCATGTATGGGATTGCGGAGAGGAGATTGGTGATGACTGTGGCTCCTCAGAATGATATTTGGCCTCAGGGTAGGACGTAACCCAGGAAAGCTGTGGCTATAGTTAGGGCCAGGAGGAGGATACCTACGTTTCAGACTATATGTAGGTGGAAAGAGTTGTAGTAGATTCCGCGGCCGATGTGGAGGTACAGGAAAATGAAAAAAAGGCTTGCTCCGTTTATGTGGATTGAGCGGAGGAGTCAGCCCTCGTTTACGTCTCGGCAAATGTGGGAGAGGCTTGAGAATGCTATTGAAGTGTCTGGGCAGTAGTGTATTGCTAAGAATAGGCCTGAAAAGATTTGGATGGCAAGGCAGAAGCCTAGGAGGGAACCAAAATTTCATCAATAGGAGATGTTGCTGGGGGAGGGGAGGTCAATGAGGAGGGAGTTGATTATTTTGATGATTGGATGTGATTTGCGGGTGGGCTTTAACATTAGTTTCTTTTTATGGGGCCTTGGTGGAGGGATGTGATTTTGACGATTGCGATTATTGTGATGAGGAGGAATGCGGCGGTTATTATTGTGATTGGGGATGGGAGGGGGAGATATAGGAGGCCGGAGAGGGTGGGGATTGATTTGTTTTTTGTGAGATGAAGGAGGAGGAGGAGAGCTAGAAGGGGGAAGGCTGCTTTTTTTATGTTTAGGTGGACGATTTCGTTGGGGGCCAGGCTAGCTATGTATAGGAAGATGATGAGCATGGCTCCCAGGATAATGAGGATTAGGATTAGGGTGAATCAGGGGGTGGAGAGGGAGGCTAGAAGGAGGAGTGATGAGGATAGAGTGATTAAGAGGAGGCACAAGGTTATTATTAGGGGGTGATTAGAGTTAAGGAAAGCGAGGGAGAGAAGAGTGATAATTGTGGCTATTTTCAGAAGATAGTTTAAGCTAAAACGTTGGTTTTGGAGATCATAGATGGGGGATTTCCTTTTTCTGAAGTTTTAAGGGGGACCTTCTCTGATTTACAAAATCAGAATTTTTTAGTATAAACTATTAAAACGAATTTGACTTGAGTGGTGGGGTATGGGGATTGTGATTTTTGTATTTGGGTTTTTTAGTTTTATTTCTCGATGGAAGCATCTTTTGTCTGTGTTGCTAAGTTTGGAGTTGATGATGTTGGGGGTGTTTGTTGTTATGTTTGGGTTAGTTGGATGTTCGGCTGTTGGGGGATGGGTTGGTTTGGTTTTTTTGTCTTTTGTTGTTTGTGAGGGGGGGTTGGGGTTGGGGTTGATTGTTTCTCTTGTTCGGTGTCATGGGGGTGATTGTTTAATGGGTTTTGTTGGGGATGTTGGGGGTAGTCTTTAGTCTTGTGGGATTGTTGTTGTGTAGGGGAGAGTTGGATGTGGTTATTGTTGGGTTGGGTTTTGTTGTGGTGGTGGGGGTTGGGTTGCTTGGTGGGTGTGTTGGCGGGGAAGTGAGAAGATTTTTTGGGGGGGATTTGATAAGTGGGGTGTTGATTGTGTTGAGTTTGTGGTTGGGAATTCTAATGATTGTAGCTAGTGTTTCGGGGGGATTGAGGGGAGATGGGAGGGAAATGTATATGATAATGATGTTGTTGTTGTGTTTTTGTTTAGTTCTTAGTTTTGGTTTTATGGATCTTTTTGGGTTTTATTTGTTTTTTGAGGTGGCTTTGATTCCTATTTTTATGATAATTGTTGGTTGGGGGTACCAACCGGAACGGTTGATAGCTGGGTTGTATATAATGTTTTATACTTTATTGGCCTCATTACCTTTGTTGATTGGGGTAATGAGGCTCTACGGGGAAGGCGGTAGATTGGTGTATAAGTACATGGGTTTATTAGGTTGGGGGATGGGGGGGATGTGGTGAGTGTTTATGATGGTTGCATTTTTTGTGAGGTCTCCTATGTTTTTTGTGCATCTATGGTTGCCGAGGGCTCATGTGGAGGCCCCCGTAGCAGGGTCTATGGTGTTAGCTGGTGTTTTGTTGAGGTTGGGGGGGTATGGTCTTTTGCGGGTGATGTGTTTTCTTAGGGGGGAGGTTATTGAGTGGGGGGGGTATATTATTGGTGTGAGTTTGGTTGGGGGGCTGATTTCTAGAATGATTTGTTTATGTCAGGTGGATTTGAGGTGCTTAATTGCTTATTCGTCTATTGGACATATGGGGATAGTTTTAGGGGGGGTTGTTAGAATGAGATATTTGGGTTGGCAGGGGGCGTTGGTGCTTATGGTTGGGCATGGGCTATGTTCTTCTGGCTTATTTTGCTTGGCTAATATTTTTTATGAGCGGTTTAGGAGACGGAGAATGATGGTTGTGAGGGGGGCGTTGGTTTTGTTTCCGGGTTTTGTTTTGTGGTTTTTTTTGGTGAGAATTTGTAACATAGGAGCTCCGCCCTCTGTAAGAATGTTTGGGGAGGTTTATCTTTTGGGGGGTTTGAGAAAAGTGTGGGTGGGGTGTATGCTAGTTATGATGGGTATAATATTTTTTGCTGGAGCGTATTCTTTGTGGATATATACGTATGTTGTGCATGGGCGGGGGTGATTGCTTTTTGATGGGAGGGTAATTAATGTGCGGGAGTATTTGGTGGTTTTTGGGCATTGATTGCCTTTGAATGTGTTGGTGGTTGGGTTGGATGTGTTAAGAATGTGGGTTTAATGGTTTGGTGGGGTGGGCTCGCATAGTTTAGAAGAGAATGTTTGTTTGTGATGTAATAGGAGCACTGAAGGAATAGGAGTGCTGCGGGTGGATGATTTGGAAAGTGGGGTTGTGTTTTATAGGTGGAAGTTTTTTGTTATTGGGTTTTGGGGTTTGGATGTTGGGTTTGGGTGTTGTAGTGTTTATTGAGTATGTTTTTGGGGGAGCTGTGGGGGGACTTTCTTTTGTTTGGGTTTTTGACTGGGTGTCTGTGTTTTTTTATTTTGTGGTTTTGTTTATTAGTGGGTTGATTATAATTTATAGAGTAGACTATATGGGGGGGGATAGGAGGCTTGATCGTTTTGTGCTTTTGATGGTAGGGTTTGTTTTGTCTATGGGGTTGGTTGTGTTTAGTTCTAATGTGGTGGTGTTGTTGTTTGGGTGGGATGGGCTGGGTCTTACTTCTTATTGTTTGGTTATTTATTATCAAAACAATAGGTCTTTTAATGCTGGAATGATTACGATTTTGAGAAATCGTGTTGGTGATGTTGGGTTGTTGGGGGGGCTGGCTTTGATGTTTGGTTTGGGGGGCTTGAATTATGTAGAATTGAGAAGAGGGGGAGAGTGTTTGGTTTTGTTGGGATTTTTGTTTTTTTTGGCCGGGATTACTAGGAGAGCTCAGGTGCCTTTTTCGGCGTGGTTGCCAGCAGCTATGGCTGCTCCTACTCCAGTTTCTTCATTGGTTCATTCGTCGACTTTGGTTGCTGCGGGGGTGTTTTTGATGGTGCGTTTGAGAGGGATGTTGGGGTGGGTTGCGGATTTATTGTTTCTTTTAGGTTTGGTGACGATGTTTATGGCTGGGGTGGGTGCGAACTATGAGATAGATTTGAGGAGGGTCGTGGCGTTATCTACGCTTAGCCAGTTGGGTGTCATGATGATGATTGTTTCTTTGGGTGAGTGGCAGTTGGCTTATTTTCATATGGTTGTTCATGCTTTGTTTAGGGCTATGATGTTTATAAGAGTAGGGTTTGTGATTCATGGTTTTGGAGGGTGGCAGGATGTTCGGGTTATGGGGGGGCTGGGTGGCTATTTCCCTTTTGTGGGTGTGGGGATAATGGTGTCAGGGATGGCTTTAATGGGGTTTCCTTTTATGGCTGGGTTTTATTCGAAGGATTTGATTTTAGAGAGAGTGATGGTGGGTGTTTGGGGGTGGATTATTGTGTTGGTTGTTGTTTTGTCATTTTTGATAACTGTGGGATATTCAATGAGGATTTTTCGGTTTGTTTTGTGAGGTCAGGAGGGGGTTGGAGTAATCTATTTTTGTTGGGGTGAGAGGCCGTGAATGGCGTGATCTATTTTTGGGTTGGTTTTTATGTCGGTTTTTGGGGGAGCTGTGGGGGGGTGGTTATTTCTTCCTGTTGGGAGGTTGTTGGTGTTGGGCTTTGAAAAGTGGGTTGGGATTTTTATTGTGGTTTTCGGGATTTTGTTTAGAGTGGTTTTTGATGGGGGGAGGGGAGGCAGGTTGGTTGGTGTGGTGGAGTATTTTTTTGGTGGGATATGGTTTATTTGGTATCTTTCGGCGAATCCTTTGGTGAGGTTGATGTATGTTTGTGATTTGATGAGGGTAGGGGATGATTTGTGGGGGGAGATTGTTGGGGGGAGGGGAGGTAGTTTTTTGATTTTGGGAGGAGTTAGGGCTGTGTTGATGATTCAGGAGGTGGAGTTGAGGGGGGTTTTGGTTTTGGGGTTGTTAGGGGGGATTGTGGTGGTTTTGATGTGGTAGCTTAAGTAGCTTATGAAGAGCTAAGCTTTGAAGAAGCTTGGGAACCATGTTTGGATGGTTTTGAGTTTCTAGTAAAAATACGTTTTAACCTTGAAAAGGTTAGGTGAGGGGCTTCACTATAGAAACGAGAAAACTAACAAAAGTGTTTTAAAAAAGTTAGCGGCTTTAATTATGAAGTTTTCATTAATAAGAGGTGACTCAGTGATTTCATTAACAATGAAAAGCCGCGGTTTTGGCTTTTATTAAAAATAGAGATTAGAATCAAGATTCAGGTCGAAGCTGAAGGCGATGGGTTTCGCTTTCTATTTGGAAGGGGTTGGGGTTGAACAACTACTATTAATTGCAAGTTAATTATTATGATTAACTACCCTCCTATTTTGCTCATTCTAGGGAGCCTATGTTTCATTCGTGCAGTAGACCTAGGGATAGGAGGAGGAGGAAAAGAGAAAGGGGGACTCAGGTGAGGGGAGCCTCTAGGAAGCTAAAGGGGACTGGGAAGAGGAGGGAGATTTCTACGTCGAAAATTAGGAAGAGGATGGCAATGAGGAAGAAGCGGAGGGATAGGGGGATTCGGGGATGAGTTATAGGGTCGAAACCACACTCATAGGGTGAGAGTTTTTCTTTGTCGTTTTTAGTTTGTTTGGCGAGGTGGGGGATGACGAGAGTGATGGCTATGGATAGGAGGAGGGGGATGAGGAAAAAGAGTAGGGCTAGGTAGATTATTTGCTTAAAGGTGATACTTTAACTAAATGATTGGAAGTCATTTGTACTATAGATACTCAGCAAATTAGGAGCCTCATCAGTAGATTGCTGTGTATAGGAAGAGTCAGACTACATCTACGAAGTGTCAGTACCAGGCTATTGCTTCGAATCCAAAGTGGTGGGTGGAGGAAAGGTGTTGGAGTAAGCTTCGGGTAAGGGTAATAGCGATGAAAGTGGAACCGATGATTACGTGTAGGCCGTGGAAACCTGTTGCGACGAAGAATGTAGTGCCGAAGGCACTATCAGAGATGGAAAAGGGGGCTTCATGATATTCTCATCCTTGGAGGATGGTGAAATAGAGGCCTAGGATAAGAGTGAGAAGGAGAGCTGAGGTTGTGGCATTGATTTTGTTTTTTAGGAGGTTGTGGTGGGCTCAGGTTACTGTAACTCCTGATGCTAATAGGATGGCTGTGTTTAGGAGGGGAATGTGGAGAGGGTTGAAGGGGGAGATTCTTTTTGGTGGTCAGAGTGTTCCTAACTCGATGTTAGGGGATAGGCTTCTGTGGAAAAAGGCTCAGAAGAAAGAGACGAAGAATAGGACTTCTGAGAGGATGAACAGGATTATGCCTACACGTAGGCCTGTTATTACTCGAAGGGTGTGGTGGCCTTGGAATGTTGCTTCTCGGATGGTGTCTCGTCATCATTGGAGGGTGGTGGTGGCTAGAATAAGGAGGCCTAGAAAAAAGAGGTTTATGGAGTTAAAGTGGAATCATTTGATTATGCCTGTGGTAAGGGCTAAAGAACCGGCTGCGGCTGTTAGGGGTCATGGGCTGAAGTTTACTATGTGGTAGGGGTGAGATTGTTTAGTCATTTGTGCTAGTGGCTTTCGGTAGAGTAGAGGGTGAGGAGGACTATGAAGACGTATGCTTGGATGATAGCTACTGCCGACTCTAAGGTGATTAGGAGTATTTCTGGGGTTAGGAGTATCATATTGATGGTGGTGTTTAGAGAGAAGCAGCTTCTTAGGAGGGTTATGATGAGGTGGCCTGCGATTATGTTTGCTGATAGGCGGACTGACAAGGTGATTGGGCGGATTAAGTTTCTGATTGTTTCGACACAAATTATGAACGAGGCTAGGTATGTAGGGGTTCCTAGGGGGACTAAGTGGGAGAACATGTGGTTGGTGTTTTTAATTCAACCAAAGAGTAGGAAGGTGAGTCAACAGGGAAGGGCTATTGAGATGGATAGGAGGAGGTGGCTTGTTGCGGTGAATACGTGGGGGAGAAGGCCTATGGAGTTGTTGAGTATGATGAATCATAGGACTGCAAGGAGGAGGAGGGGTCTTCCTGGAGAGAACGAGGGACCTATGAGGAGTTTGGCTTCTTGGTGAAGGGTGAGAAGGAGATTTGAGTGGAGGAGGGAGATTTTGTTTTTTTTTAGCCAGAGGGTGGGGGGGAGAAGGAGGATGGGAATTATTATTGAGAGTCAGTTGATGGGGGGGAAGGGGGGAGCTGTGGGGTCAAAAATTGAGAATAGATTAGTTATCATTTTCAGGTGGGATTAGCTTTGTGGTTTGGAGTGGGGAGGGAGGTGATGTAAGAGTGTGGGAGTGAGGCGATAAGGGTGGTGATGATTAGGATTGTTAGGATGGCGGTGGTTGGGAGGAGTAATCAGTTGAGTGGAGCTATTTGAGGGATTAAAAAGCATCGGAGTGGAGATAATTTAAAACTGACAGTTTTATGTTATAATTGTTAACTAGCTTTTTCATTAGAGATAGGTGTATCATGATTTGGTTTAAGAGACCATTGCTTTAAGTGTTTCAGCCATCTAATGAGGTGTTGGATCAGTGAATGAAGGTTTTTGTAGGGACTCTTTCAATTACGATGGGTATAAAGCTGTGATTTGCTCCGCAGATTTCTGAGCATTGGCCGAAGAAGAGGCCTGGGCGTTTAATAAGGGTGAATAGCTGATTTATTCGTCCTGGGACGGCATCTATTTTAAGGCCAAGGGATGGGACAGCTCATGAGTGGATCACGTCGTCTGATGTGACTAAGAATCGGAGGGGGAGGTTGTAGGGTAGGATGGTTCGATTGTCTACGTCTAGGAGGCGGAATTGGTTAGGGCTCTCAATGGGGAGTATGTAGGAGTCGAACTCTAGGGAAGGGAAGTCGGAGTATTCGTAGGATCAGTATCATTGGTGGGCAATGATTTTAAGGGTTAGTTCTGGGTCGATGGTCTCATCGATTAGGTAGAGGAGGCGTAGAGAGGGGAAGGCGATAAAGACTAGGAGGAGGGCTGGGGTGAGGGTTCAGAATGTTTCGATTTCTTGTCCTTCGAGGAGGAGGCGGTTAAGTAGGAGGTTTGTGAGGATGTTGCTAATGATGTAGGAGATTAGGATTGTGATTAGGATTAGGATGATTATTGTGTGATCGTGGAAAAAGATTAGTTGTTCTATGAGAGGGGAGGCTCTGTCTTGGAATGAGAGATTATTTATTGTTGCCATTGGTTAAGATGACAGGAGGGCTAGTTGGTTAAAAGTGTGGTCTTCTGGGGGGAAGTTTTGTTGTCATTCTGGTGATGATGGGGAGAATATCTGATAGAGGGATGGACGTTGGATGGCGATTGCGTCTCAGAAAATAAGGAGTATACCGATGGCGGCGAGGAGGGATAGGATAGAGCCTAGGGAGGAGATTATATTTCATAGTAGGTAGGCGTCAGGAAAGTCGGAATATCGACGGGGTATGCCTCTTAGGCCGAGGAAGTGTTGGGGAAAGAATGTTACGTTTACGCCGATAAATGTTGAGAAAAATTGGATTTTTAGGAGTTTAGGGTTTATGGCTATTCCGAAGAATAGGGGGAATCAGTGGATTACTCCTGCTATGATGGCGAAGACTGCTCCTATTGATAGGACATAATGAAAGTGGGCTACTACATAGTATGTGTCGTGAAGGATGATGTCTATGGAAGAGTTGGCTAGGACTACGCCTGTGAGGCCCCCGATGGTGAAGAGGAAAATGAAGCCTAAAGCTCAGAGGATGGGGGTATCAAAATGGATAGCTGATCCGTGTAGGGTAGCGAGTCAGCTGAAGATTTTGATTCCTGTGGGGATGGCGATGATCATTGTTGCTGCGGTGAAGTAAGCTCGTGTGTCGACGTCTATTCCTACGGTAAACATATGGTGAGCTCATACTACGAAACCGAGAAAGCCGATTGCTAGTATGGCGTAGATTATGCCTAGGGAACCAAAGGGTTCTTTTTTGCCTGAATAGTGTCTGACGATGTGGGAGATTATACCAAATCCTGGGAGAATTAGAATGTAGACTTCAGGGTGACCAAAAAATCAGAATAGGTGTTGATATAGAATGGGGTCACCCCCTCCAGCGGGGTCGAAGAAACTTGTATTGAAATTGCGGTCTGTGAGTAGTATGGTAATGGCCCCGGCTAGGACTGGGAGGGAGAGTAGGAGTAGGATTGCTGTGATTTTTACGGATCAGATGAACAGGGGGATTCGTTCTATTAGTATACCTCTGGGGCGTATATTGATGATGGTAGTGATGAAGTTAATTGAGCCGAGAATTGATGAGATGCCGGCAAGGTGAAGGGAGAAGATGGTTAGATCTACTGAGGCTCCTATGTGGGCTTCTCCTGCTGAGAGGGGGGGGTATACTGTTCAGCCGGTGCCGGCTCCGGCTTCTACTAGGGCGGAGCTTATTAGGAGGATGAAGGATGGTGGGAGGAGTCAGAAGCTTAGGTTGTTTAGCCGTGGAAAGGCCATATCAGGGGCGCTGATTATTAGGGGGATTAATCAATTGCCGAAGCCACCGATCATGGTAGGTATAACTATGAAAAAAATTATTACGAAAGCGTGTGCTGTGACGATGACGTTATAGATTTGGTCGTCTCCAATCAGTGATCCGGGCTGAGCTAGCTCAGCCCGGATCAGGAGGCTTAGAGCAGTTCCGACTATGGCTGCTCATATTCCGAGGAGGAGGTATAGTGTGCCAATGTCTTTGTGGTTTGTGGAATAAAATCATCGCGGTAAGGTGGCTGATAATAGGTGATAGGTTGTAAATCTGTTGATGGGGTGTGCCCTCTTGCTATAGGGCTTGGTATTTTAATTAAAAATAGTGAATTGCAAGTTTGCTGATGCTTGGTTTGGCTCGAGCTTAAAGGCTATCTTTAGTTTGATGTTTAAAGCTTTGAAGGCTTTTAGTTTGAAGTAACTTAAGCCTTTATGTGTTGTTGAGGACAAGGAGTATTGAGAGGAGTATTGAGAAGGAGAAGAGGCTGAGAATGAAGGTTGGGATGTGTGATGTTGGGGATATGGGAAGGTGGAGAGAGGGGGATGGGGTGAAGATGAAGAGGGTTGAGTAACAGATTCGGAGGTAGAAGAAGAGGTTTAGGAGGGTGGAGGAGATTAGGAAGAGGAGGGTCAGGAGAGAGGGGTGGTTTATGATGATTGTTCATTTTGGGAGGAAGCCTGTTAGAGGGGGTATTCCCCCTAGGGATAGGAAGAGGAGGGTCAGGAGAGTTTTTGTTGGGTGTTGGTGGTTGAGGAAGGTGATTTGGTTTGTGGAGGTGATTTTTTTTTTGTTTAGCGTTAATAGGATTGATAGGAGAATTAGAGAGTAGATTAGGAGATATATTTGTCAAAATGTATTGTTAAAAGATATTGATGCTAGTATTCAGGCAAGATGGGAGATTGAAGAGAATGCTAGGATGGTTTTGATATTTGTTTGGGAGAGGCCCCCCAGGGGACCGAAAAGTGCGGATGTGAAGATAGCTATGTTAAGGATTGTGGGTGGAGGGGAGATTTGGGAGAGGATGATTATTGGGGGTATTTTTTGAATTGTTATTAGGATGGAGTTGAATGGTATGGTTAGTTTTAAGGCTACTTTGGGAAATCATTGGTGTAAGGGGGCGGCTCCTAGTTTTATGATTATGGCTAGGAGGATTAGGGAGGTTAATATTTTGTGGGTGTGGGGCGAGTTGGTGAGGGTGTTGGAGAGGGAGGCGAAGAGGAAGGTGGAGGAGGCTAGGGCTTGGGGTAGAAAATAGATTATTCTTCTTTCTGTGGTTTCTTTGTTGTTGGTTGAGATGATAGACAAGAAAGCTAGGGTATTGATTTCTAGCCCCAGTCAGAGGGAGAATCAGGAGGCGGAGGAGGCTACGATAATAATACTAATTATTAGGGTAGAGGATATGAGGAGATTGTGGGGTGATCATATTAAAAAGAAGAGATTGACTCTATAGATGGGGTATGAACCCATTAGCTTGAAAAGCTTAGCTTATCTTTTTAATTGGGGGTGTAAAGGCACAGTAAATTTTGATTTTAAATGTAATGATTTGGTCATTCCAGTTAATAAGAGTGGTGTGACCACATTTTTTACCCCATCAAGGTAACTCTTTTTCGGACATCCTATT